GTAAACCCTTTTTCAATCATTCATTGAATGATAAATAACTACAAGTGACGGAGATATACGATTTAAATACCGGAAAATCCAATATTTAAAAATTGTGTCTATAATGACTGGAAAAGTGGAAACAAGGGCAGATATAATTTGATCATTATAAGCAAATCCCAAATCTTTGTAAACAAAACTAAGCAGAAGTTCCCAACCGTGGGGTGAATGGAATCCGATACATAAATCTGTTAATAAAAGAATAGAAAAAGCTTTGATTGTGTCGCTTAAGTTATAGACGAATTCCTGAACCCAAGAGTTCAAAATAATAAGTTCTTTATTAGCCAGAAGAGAATAACCGCTTAGAATAAAGAAATAGGTTAGATTTGTCGAGAAGTTTAAAATCATATGAATACAATTTTCATTATACATCTTGATCAGTTGGGTTGTTTCTTTTTGTATTCCTATACCCCACTTTTGTGGATGTGTCTCCGAAAATTCTTTTATCATTTCTTCCAACAAGAAAAGTTCCTTTAATTCTATACATTTTTCTAGAATACTTTTTTCTTGAATATGATTCATAAAATTTTCAGATTGACTAGTATTCCACCAATTAGTAACCCAAGACTCCACAATACTCTTTTGAAATAAAAGAGAGATCAACCAGGGCAAAAATACTAAAGATGCAAGATATATAAAAGGAGTCAATTCTTTCTTTTTTGATATTTTTTTCATCTTTGAATTATTTATGAACCCCCCTATTCGTCGACTCTATGTGATAGCCTCTTTCGATCAAGCATGCGTTCTATTACAAGATATGAATCTCCCTTTTTTGTGTTTCGCCCCCGCCCCCTAAAAAGAATACCAAAATCCAATAAGACCGTTCTCGTTTATTTTTCAAAAAATTTCAATCGGTACGCGCAAGAAATAGGCTAATTCAGCAGCTTTTTGTTCAATCTCTCGGGGAGTCAAATTCTCATCAGTACGAGTCAAGGGAATGTCCCCCTGGCCCCTGATTTCCATATAAAGAACATGGCGGGCATAAATACCCTCTTTAACTTCTATTCTTATGGACTGAATATCTTTCATAAGGAATCGTAGGAAAATGCGACGATTTTTTCCAGGAAATCCCCAACGAAAAATACAAACTATTCCCTCTTTTCTATCGAATCGATCATAACCACTCCCCACATTCCACGAAATTGTGCACCACAAATACGAACTAATAAAGAGACCCGCGCTACCATAGAAAGCCATCACTATCCCTTGTGGAAAAAAAGAGATTTCCTGATATGGAAATAAAGATATTAAATTCCTACCAAGATAGCTGGAAGTTCCAACCAATAAAAATCCTACTGACCCTAAAAAAAGGATAAAGGCCCAAAAGAAATTACTTGTTTTTCGAGACCCTGTTATAAGTTCTATCCATATATGTTCTGATCGACAACTCATACTAGATCCAGTTTTATTTTATTGGAAGTTAAAGAATAAAAAAATTTTGGCTTTACTCTTTTTGTTTCCGAAGGAACTCGCATCAACTAGCCTTCTTCTAATGTGAATCTTTAGAAGTCATTGATCTAATTCTTTAGATCGAAAAAACCTCCCCCGCTTCTGATCCTTTCTAAAGATCTACACCCATTTAGATACATTGACTTTACACTTCATACATCTGCCGAATATGTCAGTCCAGATCACTTTGTAAAAATAGCTAAAAAAAAAAAGAAATGAGATTTAGTCCCATCGGATCTAAAAAATCTTGTTTTTTTGAATATAAAGAAATAAGGAAGCCATTGCCATTGCCGGAAAAACTAGGCCCACTAAGGGCACAAAAATAGAGGGTAAGTTGAGAGTTGTCATAGAATGTATACCTCGATTTATTTAATATTTGTACCTGTTATATATTGTTATAAAGGTATTTTTATTTTTTTATTTTAGAATATAATAATAATATAAGAATTTAATAAATAATTCTAATTTGTAATAAATTAAACTCTAATATAAGCGATAAGTGAACATATATAATAATTGAGTATTGAATAAGTGCAAAGAGGTATAGAACTAAATAAATGGACTTCTTTTTCTTTTAGCTTTCTACAAAAATGATATGAATGATCCAACAGGGATTATTAGTAATAATGAGTATTCTCAGTAAATTATACAAGGATGAAAGACTCTCTCTATCTATAGAGACAATTTTTTCTCTATAGATATAAGGAGAAGATTCTGATGACTAATCATTAATATGACTCCAAAAAGATATCGTAAAAAATGAAGTCTCATATTTTCATTTTAATTCAAATAAACTAATTAAACCTAAAATTCTACTTCTTGATTTTTTTGTTTCAAGGGAACGAAAGCATGGAGTTCCAATAACTCACTCAGAACACCTTTTAAAAGATTACGTGGTACGATTAAATCGAATAAGCCCTTTTGGAATAAATATTCAGCCGCTTGTGAACCTTCGGGTACTGTCTTATTCAATGTTTGTTCAATTACTCGTTTACCTGCAAATGCAATGTAG